TAACGGCTTTCGGGCAACGTAATTTTAAAAAACGAATAGCCTATTCTTCTGTATCTCATATGGGTTTGATACTTATAGGAATTGGTTCTATAAACGATGCCGGACTGAATGGAGCCATTTTACAAATAATTTCTCACGGATTTATTGGGGCAGCACTTTTTTTCTTGGCAGGAACAAGTTATGATAGAATACGCCTTGTTTATCTCGACCAAATGGGTGGCATAGCGATCCCAATGCCAAAAATATTTACCATGTTCAGTAGCTTTTCTATGGCCTCCCTAGCATTACCAGGTATGAGTGGTTTTGTTGCAGAATTCATCGTATTCTGGGGACTCATTACCAGTCAAAAATATCTTTTTATGCCAAAAATTTTACTGACTTTTGTAATGGCTATGGGGATAATATTAACGCCTATTTATTCATTATCTATGTCACGCCAGATGTTCTATGGATCCAAGTTATTTAATGCTGATATTTTTGATTTTGGACCGCGTGAGTTGTTTGTTTCAATCGCTATCTTTCTCCCTCTAATCGGGATTGGAATCTACCCGGATTTTGTTCTTTCACTCTCAGTTGAGAAGGTTGAAGTTATTTTAGCTAGTTTTTTATAGAGATTTGTGCTCAAGATAAAAAAATTCGATAATTTTAAAAAGCTTGTTGTAGAATGGAAAAACTAATGCTTTTTCTATTACTTTAAAGTAAGTTAAAAAAATGAATTTTCATTTGAACCCGATATGCGCGGTCTTTGTGAGAACTGCGCGAATCCATACACTACTAGTACTGGATTCACGCAGTTCGTTACAATAGACAACTTGAGTTAGTTTGGATTCGTAAGAAGCTTCCTTAACGTTAGCTAGAGATTAATATAAATGAACCATAACTATGTAGCCCTATTCCTACAAGATTAACTCCAAAATAGCATATCCAAATTATCAGAAAACCTAGAGCCGCCACCAATGCAGAATTTTCACACGTTAAATTCTTATTTGTTCGAGTATGTAAATAAATAGCGAATATCATCCAAGTAATAAAAGCCCAAATTTCTTTTGGATCCCAACTCCAATAGGATCCCCATGCTTCATTAGCCCAGACTGCGCCTGAAAGAATACCCATAGTTAAAAAAAGAAATCCTAGACTAATTACACGATAACTCCAAAAATCCAACTGTTGAATTAATTGGGTCTTGTAATAATTCTTACCAGAAAAAAAAGAAGTATTTCTTAAAATAGTACTTCTTTCATAGCTATATTGGATTTCGTCAAATGAAACTGACTCCAGTAATTTTAAAAACCAATTCCTTTTTTTGCGAAATGTAAAGACTAGAAGTGCGGCGGATAATAATGATCCACAGAGAAGAGCGGCATAGCTCAATATCATCATACTTACATGCATTATTAACCACGCAGATTGGAGCGCGGGGACTAATATTGCCGGTTTCTGTATTTCACTTAAAATACTTGAAGTAGTAAAGCCTTGGGTAAAAATAGTACTTGAGGCGGTTATTGCGCTTATATTTTGATTTTTTTTGAAATCGGCCGCTATATGAATAAGGGAGAAACTCCACGAGAGAAAGATTAATGATTCATATAAATTACTTAGTGGAAAATGATCGGAATAAATCCAACGAGCGACTAATAATCCTGTTAAACACAAAAAGGTAGTTATCATGCCCTTTTCTGATAACTCATAGGGTTTTATGAGTTCAGTGACCAATAGATTGATCAACCGAATTGAAATTATAATTAAAACAATTGAAAAGGAAATATGAGAAAATATATGCTCTACGATTGAAAATATCATAAAAAAAAAAAAAAAAGAGGAATCCCTTTATTTAAGTAATAAATGAAAAGCGGGAATTGAATTCATTCTTCATTATAAGATTTATTATCTCGTGTTTAGAAGACGACATGCCGCTACTCGGACTCGAACCGAGATGCTCTAGCACTGCTTCCTAAGAGCAGCGTGTCTACCAATTTCACCATAGCGGCTTGTTCGAACCCATAATAGGCTATTTATATTGAATTGTCAAGATTGAAAGTGTCAATTTTCTGAACAATTTTTTGAATAAATTAGTTCGCAGTTAACTTCTTTCATAAATTTCAACTACCAAAATGCATTTTCTCCCCGAACATAAAAGAAACCCTTTTTTTATTTTTCCAAAATAAGACATTGTTCGTATGTAATATGCCAATTAGTGATGTCGTTTATTGGTTCGGCTAAAATGAAAAAATATATGGGAACTCGACAGTGATTTATAGAAAGACAAAGTCAGAAAGTTATACAAGTTTTCAAAATTGAATCACTGAGTATCTCTCATTAATTTGAACTAAAGATCTTATCTATGATCTTCTCTCGATATTTTTTAGATATATAGAGAAAGAAAAATCTTATTCTTAGTATTTGAATTGTATTTGAATTATGACCAAAAAGTCGATGGGGAAAAAAGACTCCCCACCAACAAAATGAAAAATAGAGTCCTACCGAAAGAAAAACCTTAGTTTTCTTATTGTGTTTTTTCTTATAATTTGCTCAATTTTAAAATTCTTAATGTCCCCTTTTTGCAGATGCAAATCACAAAACGCAGTCTAGTTCATATTGATTAGTTCAAACTAATAGAGAGTGGTAATTGCGAATTTAATAGTAACCTTGAAATGAGCCGATTTTTTAGTTAAATCTATTCCGATTATTATTACAACCTTTTAGGACTTATTTGCTTGTATTTGCTTGTCGCATAAAAAAACTTTTTGATTTGCCGGTAGAAAGAGATTTTGCTAATGACAAAGCTTTTAACGCTGATGAATACCCCTTCCTTTTCCAAATATTTTGACGAATACGTTTTTTTGATCTCGAAGTGCGCTTTTTTGGAACTGCCATTTCAAAATGAAGAGGTTACTCATTGGTATAGTTGGATGTGAAAGACATCTATTGTTTAAAAGAATTCTTAGTTACTATATCATTATCTAGTTATTTTTTGAGTCTTTTCCTCCCAAATAAATAGAAATATACGAAAATTTGATAACAAACGACTCAAAATTATTTGTTCAAAAAGGTTGTTTATACTCTAGAAGGCTTCTAAGAACAAATAATTTGTATTGGTTAGTAGTCCTTTTTATTTATCGTTCTTTCTCATATATTTTCATAATCCAATATTAGATAAAAATCTAATTTCTGGAACTCAAAAAATACTACTCTCCAGCGCTTTTTGTCATTCGACACTTCGTTTCCATGTAATAAAATCGTAAGAAAGTATTTAAAATAAAAAGACAATTTTTGTCTAATAACAAATTGAATCTTTCTTCGAGTAACTAGTCGAATGAATCTGACTAAAATTTTTGAAATTCGAATGAGATTAGTAATTTATCTGTTCTGTTAAAGGATACATCGGGTTATCCCTTCTCATTAAATAAAATTTTCTCAATCAATAAAATAATCAAGTTTCAAATAAACCATTAAGTTTATTATTTTATAGAATATAAAATTCTATATTCTAGTGGTTTCTACTCAAGAAAATATTTTTTATTGAAAAAAAGAATCATAATAAATCTTATACGGAATTCGTTAATTAAGTTGAAATAAACTAACTAAAATGAAAAGGATGAGTTATTACGCCGATGACATTAGTGAATTCCAAAAATTTATATCCGAATCCTATACTTTTGAGTAGAATTTGATGCTTGCTATACACAAAACCATTTTTAGAAAAGTTTCTATTTTTATTTTTGCTCTCTTCTTAACTTTAACTAGATTTTTAGATTTTCAAAATGAAACTATATTTTAACTAAAGAAGTAGTCTCTTTTTTACGGAACTTGGTCGTATTCGTTGACCAAGTCGAATTTTTTGAGTGAAATATTTGAATTTGAAATATTTCGAAAAAACTCAGAACCGCAGAAGTACAAGTATCAAATGCTAAATTTTTCTGTATGTTAATTTTTTTTTCAGTTAGTGCATATTTTTTTATTGACCCCTTTTGAATTTGAAAGGGGTGGGGTCCAGTTAATTGGAAGCAATTAATTACGACTAAAACACTTTTTTTTTTTTTATGGAACAAACCTATCAATATGCCTGGATAATACCTTTCCTTCCACTTTCAGTTCCTATATTAATCGGAGTGGGACTTCTTCTTTTTCCGTCGGCAACAAAACGTCTTCGGCGGATGTGGACTTTTCAAAGTGTTTTAGTATTAAGTATAGTCATGCTTTTTTCGATCAATTTCTCGATTCAGGAACTAAATAGCAGTGCTACTTATCAATATATTTGGGCTTGGATTATTATTAATGATTTTTCTTTAGAATTTGGCTACTTAATTGATCCGCTTACTTCGATTATGTCAATATTAATCACTACGGTTGGCATTTTGGTTCTTATTTATAGTGATAATTATATGTTTCATGATCGTGAATATTTGAGATTTTTTGCTTATATGAGTTTTTTCAGTACTTCTATGTTGGGATTAGTTATTAGTTCTAATTTGATACAAATTTATTTTTTTTGGGAATTAGTAGGAATGTGTTCATATCTATTAATAGGATTTTGGTTCACACGCCCTGTTGCAGCAAATGCTTGTCAAAAAGCATTTGTGACTAATCGTGTTGGGGATTTTGGTTTATTATTAGGAATTTTAGGTTTTTATTGGATAACAGGGAGTTTTGAATTTCGGGATTTATTCCAAATCTTCAATAACTTGATTTTGCATAATGAGTTAAATGTTTTATTTGTTACGGTGTGCGCTGTTTTAGTATTTTCTGGTGCAGTTTCGAAATCCGCACAATTTCCTCTTCATGTATGGTTACCAGATGCGATGGAAGGGCCGACTCCCATTTCGGCTCTTATCCATGCGGCTACTATGGTAGCCGCAGGAATTTTCCTTGTAACGCGACTTTTACCTCTTTTCATTATTATCCCGCACATCCTGAATTTCATCTCTTTAATAGGGATAATAACAATATTTTTTGGAGCTACTTTAGCTCTTGCTCAAAAAGACATTAAGCGGGGTTTAGCC